TGAAAAATTATTGATAATGAATAAAAAAAGTTAGAAAAATCACGAAGGTGACAGGAATTGAACCTGCGTATTCAGCGTGACAGGCCAACATTCTAACCTCTAAATTACACCTTCTTTTATTATTATTTATTTTTGATTGTTTTACATTTTAAATAGTATGAGTACAAAAAAGACTTTATTAAAGAACTTGTAAGAACTTTGTAAAACTGAAACACCGATTTTCGAGAATCATCATTACCAAAAAAAGAGTAAGGAGCTCTATTCACTTTATAGTTACTATCTTCTATACAAATTAAAGGTGTAGGTTGCTTATAAATTTCAGAAACTAGGTTTTTATCTATTTTTGGCGTAATCAAACCCAAAGATGACTTTATATAATTTTTGGTTAAAAAGCCATGAATCCATTTATCATAATAAATCGTTTGTAAACTTCGACAAGCAAAGTAAAACATCATTTTTCTATAGTCACCTCTAGGACTTAAAAAAACGAAATTATTTTTTTCCTCTGAAATAATAGCTTTACAACAAAAAAGGATACTACGCCGAAGATATTCTGTGGAATGTTCTATATTAAATACACTAAAATCATTGACAAAGCCAAGTATATGATTATTTATTGCTGGATTTAATGCCGATTTTTTATGGCCCCAACATAATTGTGTTTCAATAAATAACTTAGGCTTTAGGCTAGTGTTTATCTTCGTATAAAAACCATTATTATTTACTCCCATTCTAAAGCGCCTTTTTTCCATTCATACACAAAACCTATAGTTAAAATCAAAAGAAAAATAATCATAGACCAATAAGCAAACAAAGGTAAAGAACCTAAAACAACACACCAAGGAAACAAAAAACTAACTTCGAGATCAAAAATAATAAAAAGAATAGCAACTAAATAAAACCGCACGTCAAACGTTGTTCTTGCATCATTAAAAGGATCAAATCCACATTCATAAGCTGAAAGTTTTTCTGTATCACTTTTCTGGCTTATTAAAGCAAAAGAGACCATAAAAAAATTACGGAAATTAAAGAACAAATAATTACATGAAGAAAAATAGAAAAATACTGTGATAAAAATAAGTTCATAAAATTTACTATTGAGCATTTAGCGATAGTGAGACTTGAACTCACGGCACATAGATTATGATTCTATAGTTCTAACCTACTGAACTAAATCGCTTTAATCTGAAAGCTAGCACTAGGTAGTAAAGGACTTGAACCCTTAACCTTTTCTTTGTAAGAGAAATACTCTACCATTGAGATAACTACCTTCTTTCACAATTTTCATTAAGTTAAAGTGACGCATTTAAATTTCCGAAAAATCTCTTCATTAGGGTCAGGGTAGATCCAAAATTATAAAAATGCGAATTATTTTTAAAAAAAGTAAATTTCAGAAAAATTTCTTCATTAGGGTCAGGGTAGATCCAAAATTACAAATATACGAATAAATTTCAAAAAAATAAACTTCCGAAAAATAAATTTCACAAAAATCTCTTCATTAGGGTCAGGGTAGATCCAAAATTATAAAAATACGAATTATTTTTAAAAAAAGTAAATTTCAGAAAAATTTCTTCATTAGGGTCTGGGTAGATTCAAAATTACAAAAATAACGAAATAAATTTCAAAAAAATAAATTTCCGAAAAATCTCTTCATTAGGGTCAGGGTAGATCCAAAATTATAAAAATGCTGAGATTATATTCATGATGAACAACTTTTCTTAGTTAGTATTACTTTTTTAAGTAATTACTATATTATTTGCTTTAAAAGTTATATTTATATTATTTGTATGTTAATTGATCAAAATAAATTTTTATTTGTAGCAACTTCATTGTTCCTTATTGGTGTTTGTGGTATTATGTTAAACAGAAAAAACATTATTATTATGCTTATGTCTGTTGAATTAATGCTGTTGGCTATAGATTTTAATTTTATTGTATTTTCTGTGTTTCTTGATGATATCGTTGGTCAAATTTTTGCTTTTTTTATATTAACAGTAGCCGCTGCTGAATCTGCTATAGGTTTGGCTATTTTAGTTATTTATTATAGAATAAGAGGCAGTGTTTCAATAGAATATATTAACTTATTGAAAGGATAGCATTTATGTATTTATTATTAATTTTTTACCTTTTATAGGATTTACTTTATCAATATCTTTTGGAAGGTTTTTATCACCTAAAGGTACAGCTTTAATTACGTGTAGCTTACTTTTTATCTCTTTTATTTTATCAACCTTTTGTTTTTTTGAAGTCGGATTTTCTAGATGTCCTACATATATAAAACTTGCTCCGTGGATTGATTGCGAGCTATTTGACTCAGCCTGGGGTTTTTTATTTGATAGTCTTACGGTTTCTATGTGTGTTTTAGTTACTTGTATTTCAACGCTAGTACATTTTTATTCTACAAGTTACATGAGCCATGACCCACATCAGCCTCGTTTTATGTCTTATTTATCATTATTTACTTTCTTTATGTTAATGTTAGTGACTTCTGATAATTTTCTACAGCTTTTTTTAGGCTGGGAAGGTGTTGGCTTATGTTCATATCTACTTATAAATTTTTGGTTTACTAGGCTACAAGCTAATAAGTCAGCTATTAAAGCAATGGTGATTAATCGAATGGGTGATTTTGGATTAGCTCTTGGTATATTTCTTATTTTTTTAGTTTTTAGAAGTATTGATTTTTGCGTTGTTTTCAGTTTAATACCGTATAATTTAAATTTTAATTTATTTTTTTTTAATTTAAGTGTTAATTGTTTAGATCTTATTGGCATACTTTTATTTGTAGGTGCCGTAGGAAAGTCAGCTCAACTTGGTTTGCACACATGGTTACCCGATGCTATGGAAGGACCTACACCTGTCTCAGCTTTAATCCATGCCGCTACGATGGTTACTGCAGGTATTTTTTTAATTATACGTTGTTCACCCATTTATGAATATTCTGATAATGCTCTTTTTATTATTACTATAGTAGGCGCTTTAACAGCGTTTTTTGCAGCTAGTATTGGTGTATTTCAAAATGATTTAAAGAAAGTAATTGCCTATTCTACTTGTAGTCAACTAGGCTACATGGTTTTTGCTTGTGGTTTATCTCACTATTCTGTAAGTATTTTCCATGTTTTAAATCATGCTTATTTTAAAGCATTACTTTTCTTAAGCGCAGGTTCTGTTATACATGCTTTATCTGATGAACAAGATATGCGAAAAATGGGCGGTTTAATTTATTTGTTGCCTTTTACATACACTATGATTTTAATCGGCTCACTTGCGTTAATGGGAGTGCCTTTTTTAACAGGTTTTTATTCAAAAGATATGATTCTTGAAATAGCTTATGCTAAATATAATTTTTTAGGTACTTTTGCGCATTGGCTTGGGTTAGTTTCTGCTAGTTTAACATCGTTTTATTCGTTTAAACTTATTTATGTTACTTTTTTAAGTAGACCAAATGGGTATAAAAGCTCCTTTGAGTTAGTCTCTGATGCCCCTTTCCCTATGGCTTTTCCTCTACTTCTTTTATCTTTTGGAAGTATTTTCTTAGGTTATGTAACAAAAGATATTTTTGTAGGTTTAGGCACACCTTTTTGGAATAATTCAATATTTGTTCTTGAAAATCATTTTAATCATGTTGAAGCAGAATTCAGTCCTGTTCATATTAAGTGGTTACCATTTTTTGTAAGTATTTTTGGCGCTAGTTTATCTGTCTCATTATACCATTTTTTTTCGCAAGAAATGTTCAATTTATATATGAAAAATCAGATTTTAGTTTCAATACATTCGTTTTTTAATAAAAAATGGTTTTTTGATCGCCTTCAAAATGAAATATTTGGTTTCTTTTTTTTAAGAATAGGTTATGATGTTACGTATAAAACAATTGATAAAGGGTTAATTGAATTATTTGGGCCACTCGGTATTGTAAATACGGTTCTAAATTTAAGTAAAAAAGCAAGTCAACTTGAATCGGGACGAATAAATCAGTACGCTTTTATAATTTTTGTTTGCTTAATTATATTTGCTAATTTTAGTTTAATTTTGAATGTTTTAAGCCCTTTTATAGATTTCCAACTATTTTTTATATTTGCTTTATCTATGTTAGTACATTATGTTAATGTATAAAATACAATGTTGTCTTTATTAATAATTACACCTTTAATAGGAATTTTAGCTATTGTATTAACACCAAATCGCTACGAAGTTTTAATAAAACAAATAGCTTTTTTTTGTTCTTTTTTTACTTTTATTATATCGTTATTTCTTTGGTTATTATTTGACAATTCTACAGCTAAATTTCAATTTGTAGAATATATAAGTTGGTTGTCTTTATTTAATATATATTTTTTTTTAGGTGTTGATGGGGTTTCTCTTTTTTTTATACTTTTAAGTACTTTTTTAGTTTGGGTTTGTATTCTTAACAGTTGGACTAGTATTTCAAAGTACACAAAAAAATACTTTATATGTTTTTTGGTTATGGATTCATTTTTAGTAATTGTATTCTCGTCGTTAGATTTACTTGTTTTTTACTTATTTTTTGAAAGTATTTTAATACCTATGTTTTTAATTATAGGTATTTGGGGTTCAAGAACTAGAAAATTAAAAGCAGCTTATCAATTTTTTATTTATACTCTTGCCGGATCATTGTTTATGCTTTTGTCAATTTTTTATATTTTATGTGAAACAGGTACTACAGATTTTCAAATATTAAATATTATTTCTTTTTATCAAGAAAAAGAAATACTTTTGTGGCTTGCTTTTTTTCTTTCTTTTTCAGTTAAAGTTCCTATGGTCCCTGTTCATATTTGGTTACCTGAAGCTCACGTGGAAGCACCTACTGCGGGTTCTGTTATTCTTGCTGGTATTCTATTAAAGATGGGTACTTATGGTTTTATCAGATTTTCGCTTTGCTTATTTCCTTATGCTAGCGTTTATTTTACACCTTTAGTGTATTTTATGAGTTGTATTGCTGTTATCTACGGTTCTTTAACTACACTTCGCCAGATAGATTTAAAAAAAATAATTGCATATTCTTCCGTGGCTCATATGGCTTTTGTTACGGCAGGTATTTTTAGTTTTAATATTTACGGTGTTGAAGGAAGTATATTAATTATGTTAAGTCATGGTTTTATTTCTAGTGCTCTTTTTTTATGTGTAGGGGTTTTATATGATAGGTATCATACTAGGTTAGTGAAATATTACTCGGGACTTACACAAGTAATGCCTTTGTATTCATTTTTCTTTGTTTTTTTCTCTGTTGCCAATCTAGGTTTCCCAGGAATGAGTAGTTTTGTTGGTGAATTCTTAACTCTTATTGGTTGTTTTCAAAGTAATCTTATACTTACTTTTTTCTTATCGCTTGGCATGATTTTAGGTGCTGCATACTCACTTTGGGTTTGTAATAGAGTATTATTTGGATCATTAAGTACAAGATATATTGCGCAATATAGTGATATTAATAGAAGAGAATGTGCTGTTTTATTTCCTCTAGTTTTTTGTACTTTATGGATGGGTTTATATCCGGAAGTATTTTTAGAGTGTATGCATGCCAGTGTTTGTAATTTAATGCAAAAAATTTAATACTTATGAATCTTCTATTTTTTACTAATGATTGGATAGGATTTTTGCCTGAATTTTTTTTAATTGTATGTATAAACTTTGTTCTTTTATATGCTGTCATATATTCAAGTTCACCTTTTTTTAATTTTCCCGTGCTAGCAAATAATGTTTCATGGTTAACAATACAAATATTGATTTTGATTTTATTGTTAAATTTAAATTATAGTTCCTATAAGGCAGTCATTTTTAATAATGCTTTAATTTTAGATTTTTTTGGTAGTTATGTTAAAATTTTTATGGTTTTAGCTACTATCTTTGTAATCCTTATGTCTTTTAAATATGTTAAAGCTGAACCAGTAAATAATTTTGAATTTCCTTTATTAATTTTATTTTCGTTATTAGGTTCTTTTTTAATTATATCTTCTTACGATCTTTTATCTTTATATTTAGCTGTAGAGTTACAAAGTTTTAGTTCGTATATTTTAAGTGCTTTAAAAAGAAATTCAGAATATTCAGCAGAAGCTGGGTTAAAATATTTTATTTTAGGTGCTTTTTCTTCTGGGTTCTTATTATTTGGGTGTTCCTTAATTTATGGGTTTACGGGCACAACAAATTATAAACAACTTTCATTAATTTTAATTGAAACGGATTGTTTTGATTTATCAAATTATTTTGTTTTTTTTGGTGTTGTTTTAATTTTAGTAGCGTTCTTTTTTAAATTTTCAGCTGCTCCTTTTCATTTATGGTCTCCTGATATTTATGAAGGGTCATCTACTCCGGTAACTGCTTTTTTTGCTATAGTTCCTAAATTAGGGCTTATTACATTTTTTTTGCGATTATTTTTTGATTCGTTATATGCTTTATTTGATTTTTGGCACATTTTTTTTATTGTTTCGTCAATGTCATCGATGTTAATAGGTGGTTTTGGTGCTATTTGGCAAGTAAAATTAAAAAGACTATTAGCTTTCAGTAGTATCAGTCATGTAGGTTATATGTTTATAGGGTTTACTACAGGCTCCATTGAAAGTATACATGCTGTCGTTTTTTATTGTCTTATTTATATGTTATTATCAATTTCAAGTTTTTCTTTGTTATTAATGATACGTAATAATAATACAGGAAAAAAAGTGAAGTATATTGAAGATATAGCAATAATTTCTAAAACTAACCCTTTTATTGGTCTTTGTTTTGTTATTACATTTTTTTCTATAGCCGGAATTCCACCTCTTGCTGGTTTCTTTAGTAAGATGTTCATTTTCCTTAATGCTATAAATAATTCTATGTATAGTTTAGCTTTTGTTGGAGTAATAACAAGCACAATATCGTGTTTTTATTATTTACGAATTATTCAAGTAGGATTTTTTGACCAAGCAAGCGCTTGGATTAGTGTGGAGAAAGTAAATAAAGAAATATCTATTGTTATAAGTTTAGTAATGATGGTTATGGTTTTATTTTTTATACATCCTTCAATGATAGTTACACTAGTTTATAATTGTGTAACTAGTCTTTGTTTTTAATTTTATATAATTTTTTAGTCTAAGTAGCTCAGTGGTTAGAGTAAAAGACTGAAAATCTTTTGGTCAATGGTTCAAATCCATTCTTAGACAATTGTTTTTTTGGTATAAGATAAAACTATACGAAAAACTTTTATTTATTATAAACATTTATTATGACATTATCAGCTGCAGAAATATCTAGCATTCTTGAACAAAACATATCAAAATATTACACAAATTTAAATGTAGATGAAATCGGTACTGTTTTAACTATTGGTGATGGTATTGCGAGAGTTTATGGTTTAGGTTCTATTCAGGCTGGTGAAATGTGCGAGTTTATTGGTTCTGGTATTAAAGGTATGGCTTTAAATTTAGAGACAGATAATGTAGGTATAGTTATTTTTGGTAACGACAAATATATTAAAGAAGGTGATATAGTAAAACGTACTAGTTTTATTGTAGATGTTCCTGTAGGAAAAGAATTATTAGGACGTGTTGTTGATGCTTTAGGTACTCCTATCGATGGTAAAGGGGCTATTACTTCTAAAATTCGTAGAAGAGTGGAAATTAAAGCACCTGGTATTATTCCAAGAAAATCGGTACATGAACCTATGCAAACTGGGCTTAAAGTTGTTGATGCTTTAGTACCAATCGGAAGAGGACAAAGAGAATTAATTATTGGTGATAGACAAACGGGTAAAACTGCAGTAGCTATTGATGCTATTATTAATCAGAAGCCAATAAATGAAGGTAATGACGAATCTAGTAAATTATATTGTATTTATGTTGCTATTGGACAAAAACGATCAACTGTGGCGCAAGTTTCTAAAATTCTTGAATCTGCTGGCGCTTTAAAATATTCTATTGTTGTTGCGGCTACTGCTTCAGATGCAGCCCCTTTACAATTTTTAGCTCCTTATGCGGGTTGTACTATGGGTGAGTTTTTCAGAGATAATGGTATGCATGCTTTAGTAATTTACGATGATTTAAGTAAACAAGCTGTTTCTTACAGACAAATGTCACTTTTATTAAGAAGACCTCCTGGTAGAGAAGCTTTCCCTGGTGATGTATTCTATTTACATTCAAGATTACTTGAAAGGGCAGCTAAAATGGGTACTGCTGCAGGATTAGGTTCACTAACAGCTCTTCCTGTTATTGAAACACAAGCTGGTGATGTATCGGCATATATACCAACAAATGTAATTTCTATTACAGATGGTCAGATTTTCTTAGAAACAGAATTATTTTATAAGAGTATTCGACCTGCGTTAAACGTTGGTCTTTCTGTGAGCCGTGTAGGATCAGCTGCACAAATAAAAGCTTTAAAACAAGTTGCTGGTACATTAAAATTAGAGTTAGCTCAATATAGAGAAGTAGCTGCGTTTGCTCAGTTTGGTTCCGATCTTGATGCTGCTACTCAACATTTATTAAATAGAGGCTCTAAACTTACTGAATTATTAAAACAAAGTCAATTTTCTCCTTTAACTGTTGAGCAACAAGTTTTTGTATTATTTGCAGGCGTTAAAGGGTATTTAGATAAAATCGACATAAAAAGAATAAACAGTTTTGAAAAAGCTCTACTTAGCGATTTATCACAAAATCAAAGTAATATGTTAGAAACTGTTAGAACTAAAAAAGCATTAAGCCCTGATTTTGAAAAAGAAATTCATGGCTATATGGCTAAGTTTGTAGCTGCTTTTAATTAAATTTTAGTTACGTATTAAATAATTATATAATTAATTTTCGGAATGTCGCGTAGTTTGGTCTATCGTATCTGTTTTGGGTACAGATTTTCGTAGGTTCAAATCCTACTATTCCGAATAAAATAGAAACATTATGAATCTATATAACAAATTTTATAATCAAGCCTTACATAACTTTAAAACTCATATAGAGTGTTTAGATAAATTTGATAACCGTGTTTTAAAAACTTCATCTTTTTGTTACAATAATAAAACTTATATAGACTTGAATTTTAAATATTTAGTTGAGTTAAGCGCGTCTTTAAATAAGAATACTAAATTATTTCGATCTGTAAAATTGGAGACAGTTTACAACCGTTCACATATAAGTTCAACTATTTTAAATAGCCAATTAAATCGTAAACTTATGTGGTCAATTATAAAATTGGCGCATAGTAAAAAATATTTTTTATTTGGCAAGACACTAAATTTCAATCGAAAGCATTCCGTGAATGGTCTTTCTGTAGGGCTTTGTGGTTTTGTAGGTTTCCTTCCAGAATCGCGATCGTTTATAGAAACTTCTAATTCTAAATCTATTTTTGTTATAAAGCGTTATAATAACAAAAAGAAGCGACTTCGCTTGTCGACAAGACGAGTACATAAAATAGTTTTAAAAGTTTTATTTAAGCTCGTATCAAAAATAGTTTATGGCTCAAGAAAAACATTTAATAAATAATTAAATAAGGTGGTTATATCTTAATTGGTTAAAGAGTTAGATTGTGATTTTAAAAATTATGAGTTCAAGTCTCATTATCCACCATATGATTAAAAATTTTAACTACTTGTAAAACAATAATTTACTATGCATAAAAAGAAACGAAGGGTTTTATTTAATATTGATTCATACTCTCTGCATTTTCGTGAGTCCATTACTCAAAGTAATTTTATAGCCTTTTTATTATTAAAATATTCTAATTTTGATAGTGTAATTAAGCTAAAAAAACTTGTTCACCATTTAGGGCTTAAAGTATTAATGCCAAAAAATAAGTTATTTAAAAAGTTTTTAAAATCTAATTTAAACGCTTTGAATAAGTCTTTTTATAGTAAATCTGTTATTTTATATTCATTGTCAAGTAAATGTGATTTCAAAATTGCTAACATTTTAGAATTATTTAAAAGTTACAATAATTTTGTTCCTTTATTTTTTTATACGTACAATAAATTTATGTATTTAAGTAATTTAAAAAATCTACAACATAGTAAAGAAGAGGTTTTAGTTTCACTTGTTCAGCATTTAACTTCACATATTCATAATATGGCGTCATTGTTATTACATTGTAATAAATCTTTAATAAATTTACATGAATTCTATAAGTCAGTTAAAAAAAATTAATGTTGCAGTTCAATTTAGTGATGGTTCTGTTTCTTTTTTAGTTTTTCCTATTCATAGAAAAGGATTAGTTTTTGAGTCAGACTTTAAATCAGTATATTCGAAGTCTGTTAATGTTTCAATAGAAAGCAATAATACTAAGTTTTTAAATAGTTATCAAAAATTATTTAAAAAATTAAAAGTTTAAATAAGTCAATAATTTAAAGGTAGAATACTTCACTCATAATGAAGCCGTTGTAGGTTCAAGTCCTACTTGACTTACGCACTTAAAAATAAATGTAACCTTATGTCAAACCCTGTATTAAGTAACTTTTTAAATATGCTTAAAGCTCATAATCAAAAAAAAGCATCTGTATTAAAAATAAGATTTTCAAAAAAATACATAAAGGTTTTAGATCTACTTTTTAAAGAAGGCTTTATTAGAGGGTATTTTTTAGCTTTTGAACAAAATATTAGGATGATTCATGTTCTTTTAAAATATACGTCTAATGCTAATGAGCCTTTTAGCTATAAAGCAATTAAGTTTACTGAAGAACATAAATATAGAGCTTTTAGCAACAACCAAACAAATGATTTTAATTTAGTTATCGTTTCAACTGCGAAAGGACTTTATTTAAAAAAAATATTGCAAAGTATAATGTTACTGGGCAACCAGTTGTCAAAGTGTATTAATTTTTATGATTATAGTATTAAATAAAACAAAAATCTTTTTTTACAAAGACCACGCATTTTTTATAGGAAAGTCAGGTTTAACAAATTTTAGCATAGCTAGTATAAGCTCAAGTTTACAAATTTTGGTTGGAAAAAGTTTTATTAAACTATTGGTGTCAAATCAAAATTTATATAATGCGAAAAATTTTATCTTGGAGAAATTAAGTTGCACTTTAACTAAACTTAGTGCTGTTTATACGAAAAAAATTTTGATTTCTGGTATTGGTTTTAGATGTTGGCTGTATAAAAATAATAATTTAAATTATAATAATTTAGCTCTTAAAATAGGCTTTTCACGAGATTTGTGTATACAACTACCTCTTTGTATTAAAGTAATTACTCTTAAGCCGACTTTAATTTTATTAAAAAGTTTTGATAAAATCAAGTTAAATCAATTTGCTGGTTTTTTGCATTCATTGCGATCTCCTGATGTTTACAAAGGGAAAGGATTACAATATGTAGGGCATAAGATTTCTCTAAAACCAGGAAAACATAAGTAATATGATATTTATTTTAGGAAAAAATTTTAATAGTGATTTAAAAGTTATTAATATGTTAAAACATTTTTATGGGATAGGTCATTATATGTCCGAAGTTATTTTAAATGATTTGAATATAACGAAAAATTGCCGAGTAAAAGATTTAAATCAAAATGCTTTGGTTAGAATCCCAAAATGGATAGAGAAATTTAAAGTTGATATTGAAGATACTTTAAAGCAAAAAATTGCTTTAGATATTAAAAGATTGAAATTAAATAAAAGTTACAGAGGGTATCGACATATTTATAATTTACCAGTTAGAGGTCAAAAAACACGTAGTAATTCTATAACAAATAAAAAATTATCTTCTCATGCTAATAAAATCAAAAAATTTACTTAATTCTAATATAATTGCTTTAATAAATGTATATTCCTCATCAAATAATACTATTTTTAATGTATCTAATATTCAATTTAAAACTTTACTTTCAGGCTCGACAGGGATGTTAGGCTTAAAAGGTTCTAGCAAATCTACTTTCTACGCGGGTCAATCGGTGGGCAATGTTTTTAGTAAAAAATTGCTGGCTATGGGTATAAAGTATGTTTTGGTTAAAATTAAAGGGTTTAGTTTTAATCGTTCACGATATTCTAGTATAGAAGGGATATCAATGGCTGGATTAAAAATATTAAGCATCCAAGATATAACTCCTGTTCCCTTTAATGGATGTAGATTACCTAAAAAACGTAGAATATAATTCAAATTCTACACTTTTGGGGCTAAGTAACATAATGGTAATGTAAAGAATTGCAAATTCTTTAATAACGATTCAAATTCGTTCTTAGCTTATAAATTTATTATTATAATGTCACTTTTTTACTCTCCTTTAGAACAATTTGAGATAGTACCTTTATTATTCTGTTTCGCTGGAAATAAATTTGTTTTTACTAACTCTAGTTATTTTTTAATTTTAGTTATTACCTTAACATTATTATTTTTTTATCTTTGTAATTTAAATAATACAATTGTGCCTAATCGATGGCAATCAATTAGTGAAATGATTTTTGAGTTTGTGCAAAATCTTACTTTTGAATCTTTAGGGAATAAAGGCTCGAACTTTTTCCCTATTTTATTTACAACTTTTGTTTTTGTTTTTAGCTGTAATATTTTGGGTATGGTGCCGTATACTTTTACTGTAACAAGTCACATTATTTTTACGTTTAGTTTAGGTATGACTACTTTTGTTGGTTTAAATATTATAGGGTTAATGAGACACGGGTTACATTTCTTTAGTTTATTTTTACCTCCAGGTGCTCCTTTAGCTTTAGCTCCGCTTCTTGTTCCTATTGAGCTTATATCATATGTTTTTAGAGTTGTTGCTTTATCAGTTCGATTATTTGCAAACATGATGGCAGGGCATACCTTATTAAAAATATTAGCTTCATTTGCTTGGAAAATGCTTTCAATAGGTGGGATTTTTTTAATAATACAATTATTTCCTCTTTTAATTATTATAGCCATTACAGGTCTTGAATTGGCCATAGCTTTTCTTCAAGCTTATGTATGGACAACTTTAGTTTGCCTTTACTTAAGTGACGCTTTAAATTTACATTAAAAATTAATTCAAAACAGTTTAATTAATAGTAATTATATTATATTTATAAAAGAATCATAGCTCAATTGGTAGAGCATGCGCTTGATAAGCGCAAGGTTATTAGTTCAATCCTAATTGGTTCTATTTTAATTTGAGATGTAGCCAAAGGGTAAGGCATTGGTTTTTGATATCAAGATTTGAAGGTTCAAATCCTTTCATCTCTGAAAATAATAAAAAATACAGATAGAGCGGCAGTGGCGAAATTTGGTATACGTTTTATCTTGAGGTGGTAATATACATTATGTATTTGAGGGTTCAAATCCCTCCTTCCGCATTCGTGTCTATAGCTTAAATAGGATAAAGTGTTAAATTGCGAATTTAAAGTGTGAAAGTTCAAGTCTTTCTAGACACAAAATGTTCTTTTCGTCTAATGGTTAGGACAACACTTTTTCAAGGTGTATATGTGAGTTCGAATCTCACAAAGAATAAAGGGGCTTTAACTTAATGGTAGAGTATTAGTTTTGCATACTAAAGGTTAAGGGTTCAAGTCCCTTAGGTTCCACAATTAAAAGGGAAGGTAATTTAATGGTAAAATAATGGTCTCCAAAATCATTTTTCGCGGTTCAAGTCCTCGCCTTCTTGAAACTATAAGAAATTTTATATGTTAAATAATTCAGAATATGTTATATCAAAACTAGATGATTTAATCAATTGGGCTCGAAGAGGCTCTTTATGGCCTATGACTTTTGGATTGGCTTGCTGCGCAGTAGAGATGATGCATGCTGGAGCAAGTCGTTACGATTTTGATCGATTTGGTATCATTTTTAGGGCAAGTCCACGTCAATCCGATGTTATGATTGTGGCTGGTACGCTTACTAATAAAATGGCTCCGGCATTAAGAAAAGTTTATGATCAAATGCCAGAACCAAGGTGGGTTATTTCTATGGGCAGTTGCGCTAACGGTGGGGGATATTACCATTATTCTTACGCCGTAGTAAGGGGTTGTGATAGAATAGTTCCTGTTGACATATATGTACCTGGCTGTCCACCTACTGCGGAAGCGTTGTTGTATGGTATTCTTCAATTGCAAAAAAAAATAAAAAGACAGCAAAATATTTTTAATTGGTATAATAAATAAATTATGACGAAAAATTTAAATAAACTAAACTTATTTTTTAAAGATAAAGTTGTATTATATAATAAAGATTTAACTATAAAATCAGATTTGAACAATATTGAAAAAAATTTAGCTTTCTTGAAAGATAGCGAAAATTTTATGTTTAAAATGTTAATTGATATTTATGCAGTTGATTTTCCAGGACAAAAAGAAAGGTTCCAACTTTACTATCTTCTACTTAGTCTCAAATATAACACTCGCATAAAAGTTCAAGTAAATTTAGATGAGTTAACTTTAGTTCCATCAATCACTAATGTTTACAAAGCTGCTTGTTGGATTGAACGTGAAGTATGGGATATGAATGGGATTTTTTTTGAAAATCACCCGGATTTACGACGCATACTTACGGATTATGGGTTTGAAGGACATCCATTAAGAAAAGATTTTCCTTTATCAGGGTATACTGAAGTTCGTTATGATGATAGTCAAAAAAGAGTTGTTCTTGAACAAATTGAAATGGCTCAAGAGTATAGAGTTTTTAATTTTCAAAGTTCTTGGGAAAAATGAGAATCAAAGTTAATTTAAGAAGAGATAGAAACATTAGATCTCAGTATAAATTTCTGGAACTTAAAATACGGGCCTTAAAAATTTTAAATAATTCTGGCTATTTAAATTATTTGGATACTATAAATAATATTTCAAAATTGAAATTAAATATTAACAATTTAAATAGAATTAAGAATAAATGTTTTTTAACTTCAAGAAATCGAGGCCTTATAAATCGAAATATGCATTTGTCTAGAATAAAAATAAAAGAATTAGGTAATATGGGCATTCTATTAGGTTTTAAAAAACATAGTTGGTAAATTTATATATATAATTATAAGGCCTAATAGTTTAAATAAAACATTTTATTATTCAAATAAAAAGTTATGAGATAAAACTCTCATTTAGGCTTATTGATCAAAAACTACTACGTTTATGTGTAAGATTTATGTAACTCTTATTTTAGCATATTTAAATCATATTTCATTATATCCTTGTCTTTTAGACTATGCACATCCTTGGCAAATATCTTTTCAAGATCCTGCTACTCCTGTAATGGAAGGAATTATTGCATTACATCATGACCTTATGTTTGTTTTAGCGATAATTGGTACTTCTGTTATTTGGCTTTTATTAAGAACAACTTATTTATTTTATCATAAAAACAATCCAATTCCTTCTAATATCACTCATGGTACTACGATTGAAATAGTTTGGACTGTTACACCGAGTATTATTTTAATGGTAATTGCGATTCCTTCGTTTGCTTTACTTTATTCCATTGATGAAGTTATTGATCCTGCAGTAACTATTAAAGTTATAGGCCACCAATGGTATTGGTCATATGAATATAGTGATTATTCAGATATAAATGGTAATTGTGTAAATTTTGATAGTTACATGGTTTCAGATGATGATTTACAATTAGGACAAGTAAGACTTTTAGATGTAGATAACAGAGTAGTTGTACCTGCTAATACTCATGTTAGAGCGTTAGTTACGGCTACAGATGTTATTCATTCATGGGCTATACCTTCTCTTGGTATTAAAATGGATGCTTGTCCCGGTAGATTAAATCAAGTGTCAATGTTTATTAAACGAGAAGGTGTTTTTTACGGACAATGTAGCGAAATTTGTGGTATTCAACACGGTTTTATGCCAATAGCGATTCAAGCAGTTAGCATAGAAGATTATGTAAAATGGATTGCTGTTCAAGCAGAATGTAAAGATTGGTTTACAAATAAAGTAAAATTACTTCAAAAATAATAGGTTATTTTAATGAATATAGGCTTAGGACAAATAATTTTTATTGTATTAATATGTTTTATATTATTTGGAGACATTAACAATATGTTAATAAATCTGAATACATTTTTTCAGAAATTTAAACACTTTTTAAACGGTTATAAATAAGATTTTATAATGAGCAATTTAATTCAACGTCATCCTTTTCACTTGGTTGATCCTAGTCCGTGGCCTTTTTTAGTTAGTATGGCTGTTTTAACTTTAACTTCTGGGTTTGTTATGTATATGCATTGTTATTCTGGTGGTTTTTATTTGTTTATTATTGGTTTTGTTTCAGTATTAAGTATTGCGTTTTTTTGGTGGAGAGATGTTGTACGTGAAAGTACATTTCAAGGGCATCATACAAAAGCTGTGCAAGCTGGGTTAAGATGGGGTATGCTTTTATTCATAGTTTCTGAAGCTATGTTCTTTTTTGCCTTCTTTTGGGCTTTCTTTGCCTCAAGTTTATCGCCTACTTTAGAAATTGGTGGTATTTGGCCTCCTCCTGGAATTGATGTGTTAAATCCATGGGAAGTGCCACTTCTTAATACAGTAATTTTACTTTTATCAGGCGCTACATGTACTTGGGCCCATAATGCTATTGTATTAGGTGATAGAAGTGCTGCATTAACAAGTTTAGCGTTAACTATTTTCTTAGGTTCAATATTTACAGTTTTACAAGGGGTTGAGTATTATGATGCTAATTTCTCAATGTCTGACGGTATTTATGGATCTGTTTTCTTTCTTGCTACAGGTTTTCATGGTTTCCATGTATTATTAGGGTCAACATTCTTATTAGTATGTCTTTTAAGATTAGTTAATCATCATTTTACAACACAGCATCATTTTGGTTTTGAAGCAGCTGCGTGGTATTGGCATTTTGTTGACGTTGTATGGTTATTTTTATTTGTGTCTATTTATTGGTGGGGTGGTCTTTAATATCTAATTAATTATTTTAATTAATTATTTTATTTCAAGTAATTTTAATAATACAACTTTTTATGTCAAGAATTTCACAACGAATAAAAAAAAGCAAGAAAATTTTTAAATCAGCTACTAAATCCCCTGCATTAAAAAAAAATCCACAAAAACGTGGCGTTTGTATAAGAGTGTACACACGTACTCCTAAAAAACCAAATTCAGCAATTCGAAAGGTCGCTAGAGTTCGACTTACAAATGGTGAAAATGTTATAGCATATATACCAGGTGAAGGACACACACTTCAGGAACATTCTGTTGTGTTAGTTAGAGGCGGTAGGGTTAAAGATTTGCCAGGTGTACGCTATCATTTGATTAGAGGTGTTTATGATTTGCAAGGAATAGCCTCGCGGAAAAATAGTAGATCAAAATATGGAACAAAGAAACACAAAAATTAACGCATTAAATTATAAATATATAGTCTTATCTCTCATAAAACACATACAACGAAATGGTTTAAAAGAGCGTCTTGAATTAATATTTAAAAAATCTTTTTCTATTATTAAAAAAAGCTTAAATAAGGAACCATTAGTTGTTCTTAACCGCGCTTTAGAAAATTGTAAGCCTTTTTGTGAGATTAAGTCTGTGAGAATTTCTGGAAGTAATTATAAAGTGCCTGTAGAAATTAGTGTAAAACGACAAAAAACTCTAGTTTGCCGATGGATTTTTGCGAATACGCTGAGTCGTTCAAAAACTACAGAGCTAGCAGCAAATTTAGCGAATGAAATTATTGATACATATAACTATTCAAGCAAAACAATTAAATTATGCGAAGATTTCCATAAAGTGGCAGAATCTAATAAAATGTATATTAGGTTTTATAAATAAAATAGCTTATGACTCGCGCCGTTTGGAAAAAACCGTTTGCAAAAAAAAATTTATTTAAAAGCCTATTTTTTAATCAAATAAATAAAAAATCTGAGACAATGCTTATAAGATCGCGTGATTGTGTAATATTTCCATCATTTATAGGATGTACTTTTTCTGTTTACGATGGTAGAAAATTTGCTTATGTGCATGTATTTGATACTATGATTGGACATAAATTTGGGGAGTTTGTAACTACTAGAAAAAGAGTGGCACATAAAAAAAAGACAAAATAATATAGCATGAGTAGAAGAAAAGATATATCTATATTGAATATAAAAAATCATAAAGATTGGGTAAGTTCATGGTATATACATAAAAAGGAATATTTTTCATTATTACAAGAAGATGTTATGTTTTATGTTTATATGCGATCTAAATTACGTTACTTTTTAATAAATTCAGTTACTAATTTAAAATTAGTGCGTTTAATGGATTTATTAATAATTATAATGCTTAACAATAGTCTAAGCAAAGGAGGTAGGAACTTTAAACAAAATAGCGTTTTAAAGCGAATTGTATCTTTACGTAAAAATATGCTTTTTTCATTTCTTGTAGATGCCTCTAGATTTTTCAAGAAAAATTTATTTTTATCTACATTTAAAATTTTTACGTCTTATAATGTATTAAATTCGTCTACCATATCGTTGAAAATAGCAAGATTAATTGAAAGACGTATAAGATTTAGAAGTAAATTAATTAAAACATTAATTAAGAACGCAAAAAAAAGATGTAAGGGTATATATATTGAATGTACAGGAAGAATAAATAATGTTGATATGGCTCGAAATGATAGTATGTATTTAGGGTCTGTCCCATTTCAATCATTAGGCTTATTTGTTGATTACGGTTTTGCTGTAGCAAATACTGTTAAAGGTTTACAAAGCATAAAAGTATGGATTTATAGATAAAAATCTTAATGTTGTGTCCAAGAAAAGTTAAATATCGAAAAATTAAAAAAGTTAAAGTGTATGGAATTGAAGCTCGTACAAAAAATCCAAAATCTGGTTTTTTTGGTATAAAAGCTTTATCATCAGGCCGAGTTACTTCGCAACATATTGAATCTGCTAGAAAAGTCATTTCACGTAAAATGCAAAAATCTGGTTCTATTCATTTAAGAATTTTTCCATCTTTCCCAGTAACCGGAAAACCTATAGAAGTTAGAATGGGTAAAGGCAAAGGCCCTGTAAAATTTTGGTGCTTTCCAGTTAAACCTGGAAGAATTTTATTTGAATTTCAAGGTACAAAATATAAAACTGCTTTAGAAATTAATAAATTAGTAAGCAGTAAGTTACCTGTAATAACAAAATTAGCAAAATTAATATGATTTACAATTTAACATTGTTGAATGTTTGCGATAATTCTGGTGTCAAAACAATAAAGTGTTTTAAAATATATAACAGCGCTTATGGTAAATTAGGAGGTTTAGTGAATGCAAGTGTTAAAAAAGCAAAAGCTAAAAATAAGTTGGATAAAGGAACAGTTGTGAAGGCAATTATAATACGAAAAAAAAGGCTTACAGATAGAAAAACAGGTAATTTTATCTCATTTGACTCAAATGATGTAATTATTTTAAATGAAAAACAAGAGCCAGTAAGTACTAGGATTTTTGGGCCTATGCCTTTAGAATTAAGAAAAAAAAGTTGTTTAAAATTACTATCATTAACTTCAATATTAATTTAATTGTATAATGAAAAATATAACATTGTGGCATTCTAACATCTTTCAAGCGGATTTTATTTATAAAGCAAATATTAAAAACAGTTATAATATACCAAAAATTAAAAATATAAGTTTAAATATCTGCTCAAAATCTATCATAGAAAACCCTAAAAATATAATCTATATTTTATTAGCTATCAAATTTATTACAAATCAAAACCCAACTGTTTGTACTTTAAAGAAATCTATACCAACATTTAAATTACGCCAGGGCATGTTAATTGGGTCAAAAGTGAATTTAAGTAACCATAGTCGTAATTTTAATCATTTTTTCTATATGGTTGCTATTTATGTTTTGCCTAATCTTACTAAACCTAAATTAAAATTCCAAAAAAATGAAAGCACTAGTTCTATAGCAATAAACGTTAGTGATCTTTCAATATTTCCACAAATTAATTGTTGGTATGATAAATTCCCTAAAAATGTAAAAAGCACTATAAATATAAGCGTTGCTAGTACTCACCATAAATATATAAAGCTTTTATTAACGAGTTTACAAGTTTATTTTTAATACTTAAAATTTAAGCATTTGAATTCTTCTGGATGGATGTATGGGCTTCGAACTCATAAATAACAAGTTCAAATCTTGTCAAATGCTTTTTATTAAATAAAAATATGAGCTTGATTACCTCATATTTTATTTAATAAAAGCCTCTTTTCGGACTTGAACCAAAATTAGTTGTTTACAAAACAACTGTTATACCGTTAAACTAAAGAGGCTTTTTCATCCTAATTAAAGATGAATGTATTTTATAATTATTATCGATCTATTTCACCAAATACAATATCTAAAGTACCAATAATTGTTACAACATCAGCTAAAAGATGTCCCTTTGATAAATAATCTATTGCTTGAAGATGAGCAAACCCCGGAGCTTTTATTTTACACCTATACGGCTTATTTGAACCATTTGACACTAAAGCTACACCAAATTCACCTTTAGGATGTTCTACACCACAATAAACGTTTCCTGCTGGAACATTAAATCCTTCTGAATAAATTTTAAAGTGATGAATTAATGCTTCCATAGAAGTTTTTATTTCTGATCTAGAAGGAGGTGAAATTTTTTTATCTTCTATTTTCACATTCCCTTGTGGCATTTCATCGATACATTGCTTAATTATTCGTAAACTTTGACGCATTTCTTCTATTCGAATACAATATCGGTCATAACAATCGCCTTTTGAACCTATAGGAATATCAAAAACCATACGGTCATAAACATCATAAGGTTGAGTTTTTCTTAGATCCCAAGCAAAACCTGTACTTCTCAATAATGGACCAGTAAAGCCCCAATCAAGAGCTTGCTCATATGTAATAACTCCTATATCAACTAATCTTTGTTTCCAAATTCTATTTTCTGTAAGTAATTCTTCTAATTCATCAATTCGTGAGCTAAATTGTGTTGCAAATTTATAGATATCTTCACAAAGACCTAAAGGTATGTCACATGCTACGCCTCCAGGTCGAAAATATGCAGCATGCATTCGAGCCCCTGAAACCCGTTCATAAAATTCCATTAACTTTTCTCTTTCTTCAAACCCCCAAAGTATAGGAGTAACAGCTCCTACATCCATAGCATGACAACAAATAGCTAAAAGATGATTTAATATTCTAGTAATTTCGCTAAATAAAACTCTAATATATTGAGCACGTAATGGCACTTCACAACCTAACAATTTTTCTACAGCTAGCGAATAGGCATGCTCATTAACCATCATTGAAACATAGTCCAATCGATCAAAATATGGTAAAGCTTGAAGATAAGTTTTATATTCAATAAGCTTTTCTGTACCTCTATGCAACAAACCTACATGAGGGATAGAACGTTCAACAACTTCTCCATTTAACTCTAAAACTAATCGTAAAACTCCATGTGCTGCAGGGTGTTGGGGACCAAAATTAACAGTAAAATTTTTAATATTCTCAGTGGTACTAATAGAATTAGAAAACGTCATGAAATTGCAATTTTTAATACCATGTATAACGAACGTAAACAGATGTACTATAATATTACATCATTAAATATACAGGGGAGAGTGCAGGAATCGAACCTGCTCCATCATATAACTAATGGGTCTAAGTTTAGCAAACTTGCCTTTTACCATTCAAGCAACTCTCCATAAAAAAACCTTCTTTTTTATATTTATTCTTCAAAATAAACATAAATAATGTTATTTCGAAGAATACTACTAAAGGCACACTCGACATGAAAAGGCTTAACAAATCAGGTGAGGAAAAAACGCACCCTATTAAAAGGCATATAATTATAATAAATCTTCTTTTTTGCACAAGAGCTTTTGAATTAAAAAACTCAAGATAAATAAGACTTATCATAAAAAGAAAAAACTCACAAAATGTTATACAATATAACGTAATAAACTCACAAATAAATGTTATATAATCATATAATTTTGTTTGCATTTTTAAAATTAGAAAATCGGGATTAACTATAATATCAAGAGTCAATAAAAAAGACAAAATTGAGGGAATAATAACATAATAACTCAAAACAAACGAAATTAGTAATAATTGTAAAAAAAACTTATATAAATATAATAAAAATGTTTTTTCAGATTTAAAAAGGCCAGGTTTTAAAAAAAGAAACACTATGTATATAAATATTGGCATATAAAGAAAAAAAGTTGTATATAAAGATACATTAATATAAGTATTCAATACTTCAAAAACGTTAACAAAAATAAGATCCGAAGAATCATTCATTAAAAATTTTAAAAGCGGCTTTGAAAGTAAACTTATCAACTGGCTTGCATAACTATAAGATACAATGAATGTAACGCAAAAGCCAAAAAATAAATACCAAATGCGTAATTTTAGTTCAAGCAAATGAGAAAAGAAATTTACATTTACCATAAAAAATTTTAATTTGCGTAAAGGATAAAGTGAGATTCGAACTCACGCTATTGTTAAATAGAATAGTTTTCAAAACTAACACCTTCAGCCGCTCAGTCATTTATCCAAAAAATTTATAGCGGAAGCAAGATTTGAACTTGCAATCTATAAGTTATGAGCCTATAAAGTTATCCAGATTACTTTATTCCGCAAATTAGTGATTATATAACAAATAATACGAGTAAGTGGACTTGAACCACTAAAGAAGAATCCACCAGATCCTAAATCTAGCATGTTTACCAATTTCATCATACTCGCTATGTTGTTTACTAAAAATGAAAAGAGTAGGATTCGAACCTACGAAGATAATAATCAATAGATTTACAGTCTATCACTTTTAGCCACTTAGTTATCTTTTCAATAATGAAAAATTTTTCATTATTACCCAAATAAAATTAAGAATGCCATCATAAGAGCAAAAAGCCCAATAGCTTCTGTTAATGCGAAACCTAAAATAGTAAATCCGAAAAGTTGTTGTCTTAACGAAGGGTTTCTAGCAAATGAGTTAACTAATGCCGCAAAAACAATACCAATACCTGCACCAACACCTGCTAAACCGATTGTAGCTAAACCAGCACCTATTTGTTTTGCACTTTGTAACATAGTTTGATTCATAGTAAATATATAATATAATTTTGATTTAAGGAGTAAAATTAGTATAAAATTTTATGACTATTATTTATAATATCTAAATACATTCAAATACTTTAACTTAATAGGATAAAAACAATTTTTTATATCAGTATCCCATAGAAATACAATTGTTAATGTGCTAAAATCTACTTCTAAATAATTAGGAAGAGATCGACTAGAAACAACTTCATTAAATAAATTTATGCTATGCCCAGTAGAATCCAATTTAATTATATCTCCATTTGAAAGTTTTGTGCTTGGATTTTTAACAAGTAAACCATTCACTTTTACATAACCATGATTAATTAACTGTCTAGCTTGCAAAAAAGATCTGGCAAGACAACTTCTAAATAAAATACAATCCAATCGGCTTTCTAAAACACTAGATAACTTATCTGTCGATTTTGAAGGTGAATTAACAGACTGTCGAACATATTTTTTAAAATTTACTTCCCCTACATTTGAATAAAATAACTTAAATGATTGTTTAATATTTAGTAATTTACCAAATAATGTAATTCTTTTTCGCTTTTTATTATTTAAAACAGAGCGAAAAAAATTTTTTTTACTTAACCCCCATAAATTCTTATAACTACCTCTAAGCCTTTTACAAGCACTATATTTAGAATGCAACCTTTTTGTCATACATATTTTATTTTACTTTACGTTTACTTGTTATTGGACTTGAACCAATAAATCCATAAGATAAAAGATTTTAAGTCTTTCGTGTTTACCATTTCACCAAACAAGCAAAAATACAAATGATGAGACTTGAACTCATATGAATTACTTGGAAGGCAATAAATTTACCATTAATTTACATTTGTATAAAAACGTCGAATAGGAGTTGAACCTATAATTATTTGCTTAGAAAACAAAAGTTTTATCCATTAAACTATCAACGCGATTTTAAAATTATGAGCGAAAAAAGAGACTTGAACTCTCAATCTTAACTTTGGCAAAGTTACGCTTAAACCAATTAAGCTATTTTCGCTTCAAAATCTCTCTAAATAGGAGTTGAACCTATAATTATTTGATTAACAGTCAAAGGCTTTACCATTAAGCTATTAGAGATTTTAAGTGTGGTAGGATTTGAACCTACGACCATCTAGGTGAAAGTAGTTTAAACTCTTCTCAAGCTTTAAACGTATATTACTAAACATAAAGCTTTAAAATACATATTTTGCTCAAAAGCTCAATAAATTAACTTATATTTTTGATTCTGTTTAGTCGTGAAAGATAGTAAAATGTGTTAAGCAACAAAAATAAAATTTATTTCAAACCTTTTAACAATATTTGTAAATAAAAATAAATTAACACACTCTATAACGATTACTCACTATATGCTTTTTTCCTTTTATGTAACCTCATAAAAGTATTTAATAAAAAAATGAGTTATTGAAACATGACTAAACATATCAATACGCCCTTAAAAGCCAGATGCTCTAACCATTCTGAGCTACACACTCATATAACATTTTTACTCTTTATTTTAAATTAGATAAAGAATAAATAGCATTCACTAAAAAAACATCCTTATTTTTTTATCTTTATCAGAAGAATAAATAGAAACAAGGTACGCATTAAGTTCTGTAGCTATTTTGCCTTGTAATAAAGATGAATATTTTAACTCATTAATAAGCACTTTTTTTAATTTCTCTTCAACTAATAAATAAAAATTCTTTACAAACAATTTTGAATAACTTAATAATATTGTTTGAACATTTTCTTTTGTTACAGCAAATATTTCTTCTATATTTTTTAAAAGAAGTCTTTGTTTCTTATGATATGATATAAGATGATTTATTGTGCTTTGTTGTATTTCCTTATATTGAGAAAATTCTTGTTGAATTTTCACAGCGCGTTCATCAATTGAAGCACTAATTGAATCTGAAGCTAAATTATAAGTTAAATAAATAAAAATAAAAGATGTGAATAATACTAAAATTTCTTCATTAAAGACTATTACTTCTTTTGAAAAAACGAATAAAACCAGAAAAATGATGATAGAACGTAAGCTTATATTCATATTAAATATTAATTAATTTGTCCACAATTTAGTCCAATTAGAATCCTTGTCTGAATTTTTTAAACTAACGTTTAGTACCGAAAAATTAAAATTTTTCTCACCAATTGCTTTTAAATAAGAACTATTCGCTTGTGCAAAATCATTCTTTGAGTTAATCTCTTGAATACTTTTTTGCATCCATGAATCACTATGTGTAATAACTTTAGCAAAATAATTTTTAGATGAATTAAATGCTTTATAAATGATATTATCATAAGTAGTTAATAAATTTGATACGTTTTCCTTCTTTTGATTAATATCTAAAGCTAAGAATTCTAATTTTTTTCTTCTATATTTTAAAACTAATGAAATAGAAGGGATTACAAAATGTAAAAGCATAATATAAAAAAAACTGAACCCTAAACTAAACCAGAAAAATTGAGTAAAAAATGTCATTACATCTAATTGAGGCATAAATTAATAAATGTTTAATTATTTATAAAATGTTTTTTAAAGTTAGTATAACTAAGCAATTTTATGTTACCAAAACTAACAAGTTACCTATCAACGTAATAGTCTATTACGTATTTTAAATAATTTGATTCGAAATCTTCTTCCTACATTGATGCTTTCAGTAGTTATAAAAAAATAACGTAGATAATCAACATACTCTAGGTAGAATAATTGACAAACCATAGGTTATCTTGCTTTGGTCCTCTCGTACTAAAAGCAAATTTTCTAAATTATTATTCAACGACAGCAGATAGGGACCAAACTGTTTTACAACGTTCTAAACCCAACTCACGTTCCATTTTAATTGGCGAACAGCCAAACCATTGGGACCTTTTTCAGCCCCAGGATATGAAGAGTCGACATCGAGGTGCCAAACAATTCTGTTGATGAGAGCTCTCGAGAATTATCAGCCTGTTATCCCCAAAGTACCTTTTATTCCTTAAGCTATGACTTTTCCATTCAAAATCATAGGATCACTATGACCGACTTTCGTCTCTGTTCGACTTGTATGTCTCACAGTCAAGCAGGCATATACCATTGCGTTCGAAAATTTATTATCTAAATTTGAGCCTACCTTTGTAGGTCTCCGTTACTTTTTTGGAGACTACCGCCCCAGTCAAACTAACCATCTTAGATTATCATTAAAAATTTAATTTAGTTTTACAAAATAACTAGAGTGGTCTTTCATTTTTGTCTCTGTAATTAACTAACGTTAAGACATGCTATCGACTACCACTTATTACTACACAAGCTATATGTAAAAACATTCTAAAATTATAGTTAAGGTTTATGGGGTCTTTCCGTCTAACTGCCGTTATTGCGTATCTTCACGCAAAATCTAATTTCACTGAATTCACTCTTGAGACAGTGGAAAAGTCGTTATATCTCTCATGCAGGTCAACAATTAATTGACTAGGAATTTCGCTACCTTAGGATTGTTAGAGTTACAACCGCCGTTTACTAAAGCTTATTTACATAGCTTTCACCACATAAAATAACTTTCTAGCACTGGGCAGATATCAGACCTTATACATCATTTTACAATTTAGCAAAGTCTTGTAGTTTTATTAACTAGTCGCTATTCCCTATTTATAAAACCTTTATTAAAAGGTGTTCTTTATCCCGAAGTTACAGAACTATTTTGCCGAGTTCCTTAAGAGTGATTAATTCAAACGCCGCAGCACAATTATGCTTATTTTTCTTTGTCGATTAAGTACGGTAAAGTAAAAACAAGTATTTCTAGATAAGTAAAAAAATATTTTTAAAAACCAATATATAAAAAATTAATTTTAATTATTTCCTTGTTTCACATTCTCATCAAACATATCTATCGATATTAAATTCTTAGAGACCGATTGATTCTACGATGATAAACATTGCATAGAAAACTTTAAATTTTAGGCGACAATGCTTTTTACATTGTTTAACGTTACTTATATTAGCATTCTCACTTTTTATACCTCGATTAAATTTAACAATTTAACTTCACTGGCTTAAAAAACGTTCCACTACCATTTAAATTATTTTAATTTAAATTTATAACTTCGGCAGAAAGCATAAGTCCTATGAATTTTCGACGCAACTAGACTTAAATAAAATATTTTCAATTAGTATGCAATTACGCATTTTTTAAAGGATAGCTGCTTCCAAGCTCACCTTCTAACTATCTTGGTCTAATCACTTTCTTTATCACTTAGCTTTCATTTATGGGCCTTAGTTAATAATCTGGGCTGTTTCCCTCTTGACTTAAAATCTTAGCACTCAAAGTCTGACTATAATCTTAAATTTAGCAAATATTCGTAGTTTATCTAAATTCAGTAAAGTTTATTGACTCCCCTAGTTTAAAAAGAGCTCTACCCTTTGCTACCTAAAATTACGCTATACCTAAATATATTTCGTGGAAAACCAGCTATCACCAAGTTTGATTGGCCTTTCACCCCTAATTACAAATCATCTCAAACTTTTGCAACAGTTACGAGTTAGGTCTTCCAACATAAATTATTATGCATTCAACCTGTTCATAACTAGATCACTTGGATTCGGGTCTTAAATTTACAACTATTTAGTGTATACTGAACACTTGCTTTAACTACGCTTACATTTAACAATTTAAGCTTGCTGTAAATTTAAAGTCGCTAATGCATGATACAAAAGGCACACCGTCATATTTTAAATACTTCGGTCGGTTGAGAGTATTAGATTTCAAAATCTTTTCACTTCCATCTAAGAATTCTTTTCATCTTTCCTTCACAGTACTTTATTCTATCGGTCATATGAAGATATTTAGAGTTTGAAGTATGGTCCTCCAATATTCAAAGAGATCTCCTCGAAATCTCTTCTACTACAAATATACGCAAAAGCTTACAGGACTTTAACCTTTTATAGTTAATTATTTCAAATTATTTAACTTTTTTATTGTATGTACTCTAATTCATTTTCGCTCGCCACTACTAATGAAATCTCGTTTGATTTCTATTCCTTAAACTAATAAGATGTTTCAATTAATTTAGTAGTAAATACTAAAACGTATGGTTTACCCTAGGAGATTTGTGATTCATAGTAGATTGCGTTTCTCATCACAACTTTTCGTAAATACGCTACGTCCTTAATTTCATATGCCTAGATATCCATCTCATACTCAAAAATCTACACTTTTTATGTTTAATTATATAACTTGACAAAACTATTGTTACCTTAAAAAGTAGAATAAATAGCACATAATATATTTACAATAGAGTTCTAAAGAGATCTTGTTTTGTACTATGCATTGATTGTCAAGTTATATAAGTATTTCTTTTTTATATTTAATATATTTTTAAAATAATATGTTGTAAATCTTTCTTTCAATTAAACTTCCAACAGCAGATTCCTCTACCATTACCTTGTTACGACTTCAGCACAGTCATCAGATTTACTTTGCAAAATATACATCAAACTATTTTAGAAAATAACGCAAACATTTTACATTAAAACTTTTAAAATAATTTTTAATAACATTAGCTAAAGTAAAAATAACTCCCAGGCTGTGACGGGCGGTATGTACAAGATTCGAGAACATATTCACCGTTACATGCTGATTAACGATTACTATTGGTTCCATCTTCATGTTTTCGAGTTTCAGAAAACAATTAGAACTTCGGTAACTTTTAAAGATTAGCTCCAATTTTCATTATTGCAACTTTTTGTTAAATTACCATTGTAACACATGAAGTGGCCCAACCTATAAGGGTCATGAAGATTTGTCGTCATCCTTGCTTTCATCTTATATATCATAAGCAATTCTTTTAATGTACTCACAGCTATTTAAAAAATAAAAATTTAAAAAAGCTATATTAGCAATAAAAGGTAAGGGTTTCGCTCGTTAGTAGGAGTTAACCATACATTTCAAAACACGAGCTTACGACAACCATGCAACACCTGTAATTTAAAGTAGTACCTTCGTTAAAAGGTGTTTTAAACTATACAAAGATTGGTAAGATTTTGCGTGTACTGACGAATTAAACCACATGTTCCATCAATTGTGCGAATCCCCGTCAATTCCTTTGAGTTTTAATGTTGCCACCGTACTCCTCAGGCAGAATACTTAACGCGTTAGCTAAGTCTCTGAAAGCAATAAACACTTCCAAAAACGAGTATTCATAGTTTACAGCAATAGACTACAAGGGTCTCTAATCCTTTTCGCTACCTATGCTTTCGTATATCAATGTCAGTATAGGGTAAGATTATTGCTTTCGCTTTTGGCATTCCTTTAAAGATCTATGAATTTTATTTCTCCCTTTAAAATTCTATAATCTTCTCCCTTACTCTAGAAATCCATTAATAAAAGCTACTTAATTTGATTTAAGATTTAGCTTTAATCATGTAATAACCATCTACATACGTTTTACGCCCAATAATTCCGATTAACACTAGGTCTCCCCGTATCACCGCGGCTGCTGGCACGAAGTTAGCCAGACCTTATTCATTAGTTACAGTCATAATCTTCACTAATAAAAGAACTTTACAGTTAAAAACAACATTCATCATTCACTCTATATTGCTAGGTCAGACGTTAGTCCATTGCCTAAAATTCCCTACTGCTGCCTTTTTATAAAGTCTAAACCTTATCTCAGTTTTAGTGTGATTGAACATCCTCTAAGATCAATTAAGGATCTTCGGCTTGGTAGGCTTTTACCCCACCAACAACCTAATCCTACGCAAACTCATCTTATAACAATACAATCTTTGTTTGGAATTAAACCAAATTATAAGGCAGATTTTTGCGCATTACTCACCCTTGTGCTATATCAAAAGAAAAAACTCGTGATATTTAACTTGCATGTATTAAGCATATAGACAGCGTTTAATCTGAGCCAGGATCAAACTCTAAGGTAAAAAAAAATTCAACTTAAATACAATCATATTATTTTTAAAAAATATATCTTTTTTTAATTTATAAATTAAAAGGACTCTTATCTAATAATAATTTAGATGATTTAGACATGTTTGCAGAGCTTTCGCTAATAATATCAGTTTGATAAAAATTATCGAATAAACTTGAATAAATATATGAATTTTGCACAACAAGTGTCGAATATAAAGGACTAATTAAGCTAAAAAAATTACTGTTTACTGTATTAATCATGACATTTGAAAAAGGAATAAAATCACGTAAATTAGAACCAGCTATGGAAAAATTGTCATTACCAATAAATCCTTTTTTTAACTTAAAAACTGAATTCAAGATAATTTGCAATATATTAGCGCTAGATTTTGCAAGATTTAAACTTAAACTAGCAGACTGTGAATATTGTAATCTTCCTTCACAGTTCATATATAAAGAACTTTTTTCCATAAAAGAACTCGATGGAAATATTAAATCAGCTTTTTGTGCATTAGCACACCCATGGTGGCCCTGATATATTAAAAAATCGTAATTAATAGAATTTTGTAAAGGTTTAGTGTTCTCCAATATATATAAAATATTTGTATCATTATTAGAAGTACTTGACAAGTTATTTAAACAAAAGTTATAATAGGCAAAATTGCTTGTATAATTATTAAAATAATTAATTCCATTCCAAAAATTATTCATTAAGAAATTATTTTTACTTAATATAGTAAAAGCTAAATCTAAATTATTATCTTTTAAATAACTTTGGAAAGATCTTCCAAAGATAATAATAGGTTTTTTTGAATGTTTTATAGATTTACAAAAACTACTAGAACCTTCCAAAATAGAAAAAAATGAACTAAAACTATTACCTAATTGAATTGTAGGAAAGCTTAACTTTAAAGGCGAACCTATATAAGACACAACAAAATTACCAAGAAGAAAACGTTTACGCAAATGATAATTAAGTATAGGCCCTTCTATTCTAGGGTTAATACCTACAAGAAGGCATAAATCTGACTTTAATATATTTTTTATCAAAGTATTAAATTTAAAAAATGTTTGATAATCAGTATTTATATAGTTTTCAAAAGCATTGTTTATTACTTTAGCGTTAGCTAAAAGAGTAAAATTTTTAATAGTAAGCAACGTTTCTACATCACAAAGATCACCAGATATAAAAGTTAAGTTTTGTGGAGTCACATTATTCTTTAACCTTTTAGTAACTAAATCAACAGCATTATCCCATGAAATAGGGTTAAATAAGCCCTCTTTATTTTTAATCAAAGGCGTAGTCAAACGCTGAACGAGAAGTCCATCAAAAGAAAAACGTGCTTTATCAGAAATCCACTCTTCATTAATTGCCTCGTTTAGCCTAGGCAATACACGCATAATATCATAACCTCTAGTATCTATGCGTATATTTGAATGTAGCGAATCAAAAATATCTATAGACTCAGTGCTTTTTAATTCCCAAGGTCGGGCTAAAAAAGCGTAGGGCTTTGAAGTTAGGGCTCCTACAGGACATAAATCAATAATATTTCCTGAAAGCTCTGATGAAAGCATTTTGCCTACATAAGTGCCAATCTCTAATGAATTACCACGCCCAGATGTACCAAAAACAGGAACACCAATAACTTCATTTGCAAATCTAACGCAACGCGTACAATGAATACATCGAGTCATTACTGTTTTTATAAGTGGACCACAATCTTTGTCCTCTGTAGCACGCTTAAATTCTTTAAATCGACTTCGATCACCTCCATAAATTAAAGATTGGTCTTGTAGATCACATTCACCACCTTGGTCACAAATCGGACAATCCAAAGGATGATTTATTAATAAGAACTCTAAAACACCTTCCCTTGCTTTTTTCACAGCAAGACTCTCCGTTTTCACAATCATATTAGGCATAACAGGAATAGAACAAGACACTTGTAACTTAGGCATTTTCTCAACTTCAACTAAACACATTCTACAATTACCAGCAACAGAAAGGCGCTCATGATAACAAAAGCGAGGTATTACAATATTAGCCATCTCACAGGCTTGCAAAACAGAAATATTAGGTTCTACATTAAAAAGATTTCCATTTATATTTATAGTTATTGACATATGAAGTTTTAATTCTATAGTTTAAAATTAGGAAAGGTAAAAATCGTATTATTTTAAAAATTAAGAGTTAAGCAGTTTTTTTTCAATTAACCCTAAACAAGGCACGATTACAAGGAAATAAACAAAATAGAAAAGCGTAGCAATTTGTCCTATTTCAAGATAAGGAGTTTCTGGCGCACAACCACCAATCCAACCTAAAATAAAATAATCTAAAACTAAAATCCAAAAAATCATTCGATGAATAGGTCTAAATAAAGAGCTTCTAACTTCAGACGTATTTAAATAAGGTAATAAAAATAATACAAGCAATGCTGCAAACATAGCTATAACCCCACCAAGTTTATGCGGAATTGATCGTAGTATGGCATAAAAAGGTAAAAAATACCATTCAGGAACTATATGTGCAGGCGTTACCATGGGATTAGCCTCAATATAATTATCTGTATGGCCCAAATAATTAGGAGCGAAATAAACAAAACCAAAATAAACAATAAACACTAAAACCCAACTAAACAAATCTTTAATCACAAAATAAGGGTAAAAAGCAACTTTATCCATAGATCCATTAATACCTAAAGGGTTATTCGATCCGTTTTGATGTAAAATAACAATATGTGCTAAAACAGCAGCAACAATTAAAAAAGGAAGTAAGTAATGAAAACTAAAGAATCTATTAAGCGTAGCGTTATCAACTGAAAAACCACCCCATAACCAAGCAACAATCGGTTCACCGACTATAGGAAAAGCAGAAAAAAGATTTGTAATAACAGTAGCAGCCCAAAAACTCATCTGACCCCAAGGTAAAACATAACCCATGAAAGCAGTAGCCATCATCAAAATAAGGATAATAACACCTAAAACCCAAGCAAAGCCTCTAGGTTTTTGATAAGAGCCATAATATAAACCTCTAGCTACATGTATATAAACAACAGCAAAAAACATACTTGCCCCATTCGCATGAAGATAGCGTATAAACCAACCATTATTCACGTCACGCATAATGTGCTCAACACTTAAAAAAGCTAGATCAATATGTGGTGTATAATGCATGGCTAGAAAAATCCCAGTTAAAATTTGCACTACTAAAAAAACACCAGCCATAGAACCAAAATTCCAAAGATAATTTATGTTAATAGGTGTAGGATAATCAATTAAATGATCATTAACTATATTAATAATAGGTCTATTTAATATTCTTAAACTTGTAGAAAACATGGTAAGATAAATTTAATTACTATTATACTTAAATTAAATACTTATGTATTAAGATTTAATTTGTGATGAAACCGTATCTTTAATTAAAGGAACTTCGTGGAATGTATGAAAAGATGGAGGAGAACCAACAATCCATTCTAATGTATATACAAAATTGTCTACACTTCCGTCTTTATTTTCAAAAACCCAAGGATTTACAGGACATTTATCCATATTTGTTAATGTTTCATAAATAACAATGAAGAAGATAACAATACTAAATACTGAAGCATAACTACCTAAAGAAGAGATATAGTTCCAACCAATATACCCATCAGGATAATCTGGTATTCTTCTAGGCATACCTGAAAGACCTAAGAAATGTTGAGGGAAAAAAGTTAAATTAACACCAACAAAAGTACACCAAAAATGAACAAGACCTAAATTTTCAGGATACTGGTATCCTGACATTTTTCCTATCCAATAATAAAAACCAGCAAACATACCAAATACTGCGCCCATAGAAAGAACGTAATGGAAATGCGCTACAACATAGTATGTATCATGGAAAGCAATATCTAAAGCACCATTAGATAACATAATACCAGATAAACCACCAACAGTGAAAAGACAAATAAAACCAAGAGCAAAAACCATAGGTGTTTTTAAATGAATAGATCCACCCCACATAGTAGCAATCCAACTAAATATTTTGATACCTGTAGGTACGGCAATAATCATAGTAGCTGCTGTAAAATAAGCTCTTGTATCAATATCCATACCCACAGTATACATATGATGAGCCCAAACAATGAAACCTAATAAACCTATACTTAACATAGCATAAACCATACCAACGTAACCAAAAACAGGTTTACGCGCAAAAGTAGAAGTAACATGACTAATAATACCAAAAGCAGGTAATATTAAGATATACACTTCAGGATGACCAAAGAACCAAAATAAATGTTGATATAATACAGGGTCACCTCCACCAGCGGCTTCAAAGAAACTTGTATTAAAATTTCTATCTGTTAAAAGCATAGTAATAGCCCCAGCAAAAACAGGTAAAGATAATAATAATAAAAAAGCTGTAATTAAAACAGACCATACAAAAAGAGGTATTCTATGCATAGTCATACCAGGGCCTCTCATATTAAAAACAGTAGTTATAAAATTAATCGAACCTAAAATACTAGAAGCACCTGCCACGTGTAAACTAAAAATACCTAAATCTACAGCACCACCTGGATGTCCAGAGATACTACTTAAAGGTGGATAAACAGTCCATCCTGTACCTACACCTACTTCAACTAAAGTAGAACTTAAAAGTAAAATTAAAGCTGGAGGTAATAACCAAAAACTAATATTATTCATTCTAGGAAACGCCATATCAGGAGCACCGATCATGATAGGCACAAACCAATTACCATAACCGCCCATTAATACAGGCATAACCATAAAGAAGATCATAATGAAAGCATGACCTGTTATTATTACATTATATAATTGATGATTACCGCCTAGTACTTGAACACCAGGACCAGCAAGTTCCATTCTAATAAGAACTGATAAAGTAGTACCAATAATACCAGAAATAAGACCAAAAATGATATACAACGTACCAATATCTTTGTGATTCGTTGAAAAAAACCATCTATTAACAAAATTCATAGTGCAATCCTTTTAAACTTCAAAACTAAAAAGAAAACATTTCTTATTACTTACTTGTTAAACATCCCTAAAGTTAATTCACTCTAATTATTGTGTATTCTAAACCCGATAACGAAAAATCTTTGTTGGTATTATTAATTTTTAAAATTATTTTATTTTAAAGAAAGAAAATATAAATGAAC